CCGTATCAAGAATTATGATCTTACATATGGACAATTCCTCAATATCTTGTCCATTCGCAACAAAATCTTTTCTTTGTGTGCCGGTAAAAAAAAAGATATTTTTTTGGAGAGAGAGACTATTTCACCAATCGAGTCACAGGTATCTGACATCTTCATACCTAACGATTTCCCACAAAGTGGTGATGAAACGTATAACTTGTACAAATCTTTCCATTTTCCAATTCGATCCGATCCATTCGTTCGTAGAGCTATTTACTCGATCGCAGACATTTCTGCAACACCTCTAACAGAGGAACAAATAGTCAATTTGGAAAGAACTTATTGTCAGCCTCTTTCAGATATGAATCTATCTGATTCAGAAGGGAATAACTTGCATCAGTATCTCAGTTTCAATTCAAACATGGGTTTGATTCACACTCCATGTTCTGAGAAGTATTTACCATCCGGAAAGAGGAAAAAACGGAGTCTTTGTCTAAAGAAATGCGTTGAGAAAGGGCAGATGTATAGAACCTTTCAACGAGATAGTGCTTTTTCAAATCTCTCAAAATGGAATCTGTTCCAAACATATATGCCATGGTTCCTTACTTCGACAGGGTGCAAATATCTCAATTTCACCCTTTTAGATACTCTTTCAGACCCATTGCCGATACTAAGTAGCAGTCAAAAATTTGTATCCATTTTTCATGATATGATGCATGGATCAGATATATCACGGCCAATTACTCAAATTACTCAGAAGATTCTTACACAATGGACTCTGATAAGTGAGATTTCGAGTCAATGTTTACAGAATCTTCTTCTGTCCGAAGAAATGATTCATCGAAAGAATGAGTCACCCATTCCATTGATATGGGCACATCTGAGATCAACAAATGCTCGGGAGTTCCTCTATTCAATCTTTTTCCTTCTTCTTGTTGCTGGATATCTCGTTCGTATACATCTTCTCTTTGTTTCCCGAGCCTCTAGCGAGTTACAGACAGAGTTAGAAAATATCAAATCTTTGATGATTCCATCATACATGATGGAATTTCGAAAACTTCTGGATAGGTATCCTACATCTGAACTGAATTCTTTCTGGTTAAAGAATCTCTTTCTAGTTGTTCTGGAACAATTAGGAGATTCTCTGGAAGAAATACGGGGTTCTGCTTCTGGTGGCAACATGCTATTGGGCGGTGCTTATGGGGTCAAATCAATACGTTCTAAGAAGAAATATTGGAAGATCAATCTCATTGATCTTGTAAGTATTATACCAAATCCCATCAATCGAATCATTTTTTCGATAAATACGAGACATCTAAGTCGTACAAGTAAAGAGATCTATTCATTGATAAGAAAAAGAAAAAACGCGAACGGTGATTGGATTGATGAGAAAATAGAATTCTGGGTCGCGAACAGTGATTCGATTGATGATGAAGAAAGAGAATTCTTGGTTCAGTTCTCCACCTTAACGACAGAAAAAAGGATTGATAAAATTCTATTGAATCTGACTTATAGTGATCATTTATCGAAGAATGACTCTGGTTATCAAATGATTGAACAACCGGGATCAATTTCCTTACGATACTTAGTTGACATTCATAAAAAGGATCTAATGAATTATGAGTTCAATAGATCCTGTTTAGCAGAAAGACGGATATTCCTTGCTCATTATCAGACAATCGCTTATTCACAAACCTCGTGCGGGGCTAATAGTTTTCATTCCCCATCTACTCCCTTTTCGCTCCGCTTAGTCCTATCCCCTTCTAGAGGTATTTTAGTGATAGGTTCTATAGGAACTGGACGATCCTGTTTGGTCAAATACCTAGCGACAAACTCCTATGTTCCTTTCATTACGGTATTTCCGAACAAGTTCCTGGATGACAAGCCTAAAGGTTATCCTATTGATGATAGTGATGATAGTGACGATACCAATATTGATGATAGTGACGATATTTATATTGATGGTAGTGATGATGACCTTGATATTGATACGGAGCTGCTAACTATGTATATGACGCCAAAAATAGACCGATTTGATATCACCCTTCAATTCGAATTAGCAAAAGCAATGTCTCCTTGCATAATATGGATTCCAAACATTCATGATCTGCATGTGAATGAGTCGAATTACTTATCCCTCGGTCTATTAGAGAACTATCTCTCCAGGGATTGTGAAAGATGTTCCACTGGAAAGATTCTTGTTATTGCTTCGACTCATATTCCCCAAAAAGTGGATCCCGCTCTAATAGCTCCGAATAAATTAAATACATGCATTAAGATACGAAGGCTTCTTCTTCCACAACAACGAAAGCACTTTTTCATTCTTTCATATACTAGGGGATTTCACTTGGAAAAGAGGATGTTCCATACTAACGGATTCGGGTCCATAACCATGGGTTCCAATGCGCGAGATCTTGTAGCACTTATCAATGAGGCCCTATCAATTAGTATTACACAGAAGAAATCCATTATAGAAACTAATACAATTAGATCAGCTCTTCATAGAAAAACTTGGGATTTT